CATAGTAATATTAGTTGATCAGATCATTGAATCCTTTTTTTCTCTTGTTTCTCTTGAAATATCTTCTTTTTTTTTCTACACACGTCTTTTTTTCGGAGGTCTACAGCCATTATGTGGCATAGGGGTTACATCCCGCACGAAAGTTAATAGTATACCACTTCTGCGAATAGCTCGTAATGCTGCGTCTCTTCCGAGACCGGGACCTTTTATCATTACTTCTGCTCGTTGCATACCTTGATCCACTACTGTACGAATAGCGTTTCCTGCTGCGGTTTGAGCAGCAAACGGGGTCCCTCTTCTTGTACCCTTGAATCCACAAGTACCGGCAGAGGACCAAGAAACCACTCGACCCCGTACATCTGTAACAGTCACAATAGTATTATTGAAACTTGCTTGAACATGAATCACCCCCTTTGGTATTCTACGTGTACTCTTACGTGAACCAATACGTCCATTCCTACGTGAACCACTTCTCAGTATAGCTTTTGCCATATTTTTTTTATCTCATAAATATGAGTCATAGATATATGGATATATCCATTTCGTGTCAAAAAAGATCCCTACTTTCTTTACTTTTACAACTTTTACATCGGTTATTTTAACGTGTCTGATTAGCCCTGTCTTTGTTTATGTCTTGGATTGGAACAAATTACTATAATCCGTCCCCGCCTACGGATTAGGCGACATTTTTCACAAATTTTACGAACAGAAGCTCTTATTTTCATATTTGGCATTCCTTACCTTAACTTTGAATTTACTTTTTGGAAGAAAAAAGTTTCTTGAAATTTTTCATCTCGAATCAGATTCCCACGAAAGGAATGTTGAAGTTGAAAAAACACCTCCTCTTTCGAATTCGGATATTAGAAGGATTACCATATATAACACAAAATTTCTCCGCCGATTCTTTCTAGTCGAGCCTCCCGGTCTGTCATTATACCTCGAGAAGTAGAAAGAATTACAATTCCCATCCCGCCTAAAATTCTAGGAATCCGTTGATAGTTAGAATAGATTCGTAGACCCGGCCGACTGATCCGTTTTAAATTTAAAATAGTTCTATAAGGCCTTTTCCTATTCCTTCTATGTCGTAGGGTTAAAACTAAATTTTTTTTTTTTTTTTCTTGATGTTTTCTCGCGTTTTCGATAAAACCTTCTTGTAAAAGTATTTTAACAATATTTTCAGTAATATTAGTAGATGCCATTCGAACCACTCTTTTTCTATCCATATCAGCATTTCGTATAGAGGTTATTATGTCAGCAATAGTATCCCTACCCATGATGAATTAAAATTCTTGGTGCCCCCAATTTTTGATATAATCAACATGTTTTTCTTTTTTTTTTTGTTTATGAATATGAATTCTTAAAGGCATATGCGTGAGACACAATCTACTAATTAATATGAATCTATTTCTTAATCTCTTTCTTTCAAATTCAAATACTTTACCTTACTATAACCATATCATGGTCGCATTTTATAATACCTCGGGGGCTAATGAAACTATTTTAGTAAAATTTAACTGCCTCAATTCCCGGGCAATTGCACCAAAAACGCGAGTTCCCTTTGGGTTTCCTTCTTGATCAATGACAACCGCAGCATTGTCATCATATCGTATTATCATACCGTTATCACGTTTGAGTTCTTTACAAGTCCGTACAATTACAGCCCTGACCACTTCTGATCTTGTTAGGGGCATATTTGGCACTGCTTCTTTGATCACAGCAACAATGACGTCACCGATATGAGCATATCGACGATTGCTAGCTCCTAGGATTCGAATACACATCAATTCTCGAGCCCCGCTGTTATCCGCTACATTCAAAAGGGTCTGAGGTTGAATCATATCATTTTTCTTATAATCTATTCTTTCAATACAAAGGGCTAAGAAAAAAAGAAATATTGTTTGTCCAAAAAAGGAAACCTGCACCCGCTATTTTTTTATCCCCAAGACCTATTTCCTTTTTCCTTCGATTCTCCTTTTTATCCCGAAATAATGAATTGAGTTCGTATAGGCATTTTGGACGAGGCTATTGAAATAGCCTTTCTGGCTATATTTTCTGTTACTCCACCCATTTCATAAAGTATTCGGCCTGGTTTAACAACAGCTACCCAATATTCAGGGGACCCTTTCCCCGAACCCATACGTGTTTCTGCGGGTCTTACTGTAACCGGTTTGTCTGGAAATATACGTACCCATATTTTTCCACCACGACGTGCATTTCGCGTCATTGCTCGTCGACCCGCTTCTATTTGTCTAGATGTGATCCAAGCGGGTTCAAGTGCCTGAAGAGCATATTTACCGAAAGAAATATGATTACCTCGATAAGAGATTCCCTTCATTCTTCCTCTATGTTGTTTACGAAATCTGGTTCTTTTGGGGTTATAGTTGATGGTTGGTTCTGAATTCCATCTCTACTGCAGAACTGGACGTGATAATTTCTTCTCATCCAGCTCCTCGCGAATAATAAAATCGTCAACTTTCATTTCAATTAAGATAGAATTTGA